GTAATCATGTAAGACAGAAAGACCCCTTGAATTTTATTCTAAATTATTGTTATATTTATATTAATAAATAAATTAATAATATATATAATAATATATATAATATATATTAGATTAGATATTCCATTAGATTATATTGACAATTTTTAAAAACTGTTCATACTATGAACATAGTATGATGGCAGTTGAGTACTTATGCCCCCATCGTCTAGCGGTTCAGGACATCTCTCTTTCAAGGAGGCAGCGGGGATTCGACTTCCCCTGGGGGTAGGGTATTAAAAACGAAAGTTGATGCTGGATTATGAATAAGCCTAACCAAGAAAACTAAAATAGAATAGATTCTTCCTGGGTCGATGCCCGAGCGGTTAATGGGGACGGACTGTAAATTCGTTGGCAATATGTCTACGCTGGTTCAAATCCAGCTCGGCCCAAAAACTCTCTCACCCAATATCAGATGAAGATCTTTGTCCTCCCGAAATAACCGATACGCGGAATAAAAGAGTCAATTCTTCTGTTTTTCATTTGTTTGCTTTATTTTTTTGTTCCAGTAAATCAAAAATTGGATCGAGATTTAGACTATAGTTTTATTTTAAAACTAAAAAGTATAAGAAAAAAACCTCTTTTCGTTAGGGTTAGTGAAAGATTATTTCACAATTGATTTCTTTTTTTTTTTTTTAGTTGAACTAAAACTAAAGAAAATGGACTAGTAATTCGTGTTGTTCTCACTCAAGTACCTATTCAGGATAGAGATCAATATATCACTTCTAACTCCCGTCGATGTTACCATAATTCGAACTCGAAATTTTATGAATCAAATCAAAAAATAAAATTAAAATAAAAAAAGATATTGTATACCTTAGTTCCTTGGGATTGTAGTTCAATTGGTTAGAGCACCGCCCTGTCAAGGCGGAAGCTGCGGGTTCGAGCCCCGTCAGTCCCGACGGATCCAATAACCAATAAAAGAAAGATCAAAAAAGGAAAAAGGATCCTATCCCTTTTTAGCCTCCTTGTAACGAATAATCTTTTTTTATTAGTCGTTTTTTCATTAATTTTAGTTTTTTCAAAAAAAAGAGCAAACACTTAAAAATAATAATAATGAATTTTATACACTATTAGATTTTTTGTATCAGGACTCGTCTTTGCAATACTTTTTTTATTCTTACAAGAATACAAGAAAAGTCAATTATAAAAAAAAAGCTATTTTTATAACTTAACCCCTTGATGTCTGTTTTTCATCTATTTTTTTATATTTCTTTTTGGTTTTTTTTGTAACCAATGGAAGTGTAAAATAACCGTGGTCAGATGAGACTTCGTTAGATGATTGATTGTACAAAGAAAACTTTAGTTTATGGTAAATTAGTTTATGGTAAAAAAGAATGATATCTTGATTAAATCACGAATTCTATAATATATTTTTTTATTCAGTATGGATAAAAGATTCTCCTATGTTATACTATTCAATTTGCGACGGCGAATTGATATGAGAGTTCATATATTGTTATTCATGATATTAATACGATTCAATATCATTAAAATGGAAGATATTCCATTGAATTTACAGGTGACATTTTAATCATCTCTATGGGATTAAATCCCGAGTTATTGCGAACTAAAAAACGATGAAATTATGGAAGTCAATATTCTTGCATTTATTGCTACTGCGCTCTTTATTCTAGTTCCTACTGCTTTTCTACTTATCATTTATGTAAAAACGATCAGTCAAAATGATTAGTTTGACTAAAACTTGACTGTTTCGTTCTTTATTAATGAGTTAAAAATATTCCAATTTCGTTTCTTAATTGAAAAAAAGCAGGTTAGAATCATCACGATTTGATAGCAGTATGGTAGAAAGAAATATATATTTCTTTCTACCATACTATTTATTAGAATTAGATTATTCGTTTTTTTTGTCGTAGATTTTTTTTTATGAAGAGAAAGAAAAACATAAAGAAACGGCCTGTTGTTCCCCGTCGTTCCCATCTAATTTGGATCGGAACTGGTTCGGTGAAATTTAGGAAAAAGCCATTTGAAAGAAATTTCCTATTATCTAATCTAAAATTACTTTTCAAAAAATAAACCTAACACGGACATTTTTGAAATATCTGTTTGATTTATATTAGTATCTTTAAAATCATTTTACGGAGAAATCTATAAAACATCTCTAAAATAATTGATAAGATTTGATTCTTCAACTAAAAACTCAATTAATTAAAATTAACTAAGTTAAGTCGTATTTGTATTTCTAGAGTCCACTTCTTCCCCATACGACAAGGGAAAGAGAAAATGTAAAGACTACCATTAAAGCAGCCCAAGCGAGACTTACAATATCCATGTGAATTTTGTCCCCTATTTCTATGAATATGTAGGAATTTTTCCATTATTGTTTACTAATAATAGTGAAATTAATGGTACAGAGTCAAAAAAATTGTCATAATAGTTCTTAATTTAATCAACTACTCCAAAAAATTCAAATACATATAATCCTACATGATTTTGAAGAGTCTATTTCACGGGTTACTGAAAAGAAGTTTTGTTAACCCAATCTTAATTGAATACCTAAGTACTAAGAGATGCTTTTGGGTTTGTATACAAATTATATCCCGCTTTTATTCAATTACTAACTACTAATTAGTTAGTATATTACTTCGTACCGAATTGGCTCCAATAGGAGTGTAAGGGTTATCAAAACGTCTTTACACTCCTAATGCTTACTACTTACTAAAAAATTTCCTTGAATTCTCGATACAAAGATTTACAGCCCACTAGATGCTTAGAATCAAGTACGTATCAAGAGACTTAGGATATTTCCTTTTTTTATAATCAGGCGACACCCGGATTTGAACTGGGGAATAAAGGATTTGCAGTCCTCCGCCTTACCGCTCGGCCATGCCGCCAAAGAAAATATATATGAAAAGATTACCTTTTGGGGATGGATTAATGACCTTTTTTATTGTACTTGCGTTTTGAGCGCATATTTCCTTTCTACTAAAAAAACTTTTTTTTATACATACCAAAACTATAGATTTTCAGTCACAAAAGTCAAAAGTCATAATAAATTAGAACCATTAACTATTTTTTATTTTTAATTCATGAACGACTTTTACATTCTGACTTCAAATCATGTTTCCTTAATAACATAATAAAATGAAATCCAAATGGTAACTAAATAATTATTATTGCGTCTTTTCAATAAAAAAAAGGATTTCTTTTTTTTTTTTTTTCAATTTCAATTATAACAACAATTATGTATATATGTAAACCCCGGAACCATAACAGAAATTACACAGACAGTTGCGTATCTTATATACGATATATAGATATCGGGGTACATATTTAAATTGATTATTTACTAACTATAATCCGCTTTGCTTTACAATATAAGCTTCTATTACGAATTCTACGAATATAGTCCTAATTTATATCTTTTTTCCGAAAATCGGTTTTTTTAACAAAAACTCGAAAAGACATTAAGTAATAAAAAAAAACTCTATATTGTTTTTTATTATTCTTATCTCGGTTAAGGGATCAAATCCTGTGATTCGTTTCTTTTTTAGTATCCAATCGGAGTAATATCATAATAATGGTAGAAATGGAATTGAATTAAATAAATCGAATTAAGCAGCATAATTTTTTTTAATGTTTTATCAACCTCTTTTCTATTGTATCTGTTTCAAATTTAAATTTGAGTATGAGTAGAAAAATTTATGTATTCCTCCGTTCATACGTATTTCATATATATGGAATGGATGTGTAAAATTTTATGTGATTTGGTAAACAGAATAGAAATTCTATCCGAGCTAGATCGATCAATATTATTTAATAAAGAGTGATCAAAAAAAGGTATTTTTAAACAAATGAGGAATTGGGTTCAAATGTTACGAGAGGTAAATGCACTGATGTCTACAATACCCGGGTTTAATCAGATACAATTTGAAGGATTTGGTCGGTTCATTGATCAGGGCTTACCGGAAGAGCTTTATAAGTTTCCAAAAATTGAAGATACAGATCAAGAAATTGAATTTCAATTATTTGTGGAAACATATCAATTGGTAGAACCCGTGATAAACGAAAAGGATGCTGTGTATAAATCACTTACATATTCTTCTGAATTCTATGTATCCGCAGGATTAATTTGGAAAACCGGCAGGGAGATGCAAGAACAAACCATTTTGATTGGAAGCATTCCGCTAATGAATTCCCTGGGAACTTTTATAGTAAATGGAATATACAGAATTGTGATCAATCAAATATTGCAAAGTCCCGGTATTTTTTACCGGTCGGATTTGGACCATAACGGAATTTCGGTCTATACTGGCACCATAATATCAGATTGGGGAGGAAGGTCAGAATTAGAGATTGATAGAAAAGCAAGGATATGGGCTCGTGTAAGTAGGAAACAAAAAATATCTATTCTAGTTCTATCATCAGCTATGGGTTTGAATCTAAAAGAAATTCTGGATAATGTTTGCTATCCGGAAATTTTATTGTCTTTCTTGAATGATAAAGAGAAAAAAAATTTTGGGTCAAATAAAAATGCCATTTTGGAGTTTTATCAGCAATTTGCTTGTGTAGGGGGGGACCCGGTATTTTCGGAATCTTTATGTAAAGAATTACAAAAAAAATTCTTTCAACAAAAATGCGAATTAGGAAAGATTGGTAGACGAAATATGAACCGTCGACTGAATCTTGATATACCCCAAAACAATACGTTTTTGTTACCGCGTGATATATTAGCAGCTACGGATCATTTGATTGGAATGAAATTTGGAATGGGTACATTTGATGATATGAATCATTTGAAAAATAAACGTATTCGCTCTGTAGCAGATCTCTTACAAGATCAATTCGGATTGGCTATGGTTCGTTTAGAAAATGTGGTTCGAGCAACTATATGTGGAGCAATTCGGCATAAATTAATACCGACTCCTCAAAATTTGGTAACTTCAACTCCATTAACAATGACTTATGAATCTTTTTTTGGATTACACCCATTATCTCAAGTTTTGGATCGAACTAATCCATTGACACAAATAGTTCATGGACGAAAATTGAGTTATTTGGGCCCTGGAGGATTGACAGGGCGGACGGCTAGTTTTCGGATACGGGATATCCACCCTAGTCACTACGGGCGTATTTGCCCAATTGACACGTCTGAAGGAATTAATGTTGGACTTATTGGATCTTTAGCAATTCATGCAAGACTTGGTCTTTGGGGGTCTCTAGAAAGTCCTTTTTATAAAATTTCTGAGAGATCGACAGGAGTCCAAATGCTTTTTTTATCACCAAGTCGGGATGAATACTTTAGGGTCTCTACAGGAAATTCCTTGGCCCTGAATCAATGTATTCAGGAAGAACAGGTTGTTCCGGCTCGATACCGTCAAGACTTCCTGACTATTGCGTGGGAACAGGCTCATCTTCGAAGTATTTTTCCCTTCCAATATTTTTCTATTGGAGCTTCACTCATTCCTTTTATCGAGCACAACGACGCAAATCGAGCTTTAATGAGTTCTAATATGCAACGTCAAGCAGTTCCGCTTTCTAAGTCCGAGAAATGCATTGTTGGAACCGGGTTGGAACGTCAAGCGGCCCTAGATTCAGGGGTTCTCGCTATAGTCGAACATGAGGGAAAGATTATTTATAACAATACTGATAAGATCATTTTATCAGGTAATGGGGATACTCAAAGCATTCCATTAATTCTGTACCAACGGTCCAACAAAAATACTTGTATGCACCAAAACCCCCGGATTCCGCGGGGTAAATGCATTAAAAAGGGACAAATTTTAGCAGATGGTGCCGCTACAGTTGGGGGAGAACTAGCTTTGGGAAAAAACGTATTAGTGGCTTATATGCCGTGGGAAGGTTACAATTTTGAAGATGCGGTACTCATTAGTGAGCGTCTTGTTTATGAAGATATTTATACTTCTTTTCACATACGGAAATATGAAATTCAGACTTATGTGACAAGTCAAGGCCCCGAAAGGGTCACAAGTGAAATACCGCATTTAGAAGCCCATTTACTTCGCAATTTAGAAAAAAATGGAATTGTGGGGTTGGGATCATGGGTAGAAACAGGTGATATTTTGGTAGGGAAATTAACACCCCAGTTAGCAAAAGAATCTTCGTATGCCCCTGAAGATAGATTATTACGAGCCATACTTGGGATTCAGGTATCCACATCCAAAGAAACGTGTCTAAAACTCCCTATAGGTGGTAGGGGTCGAGTTATTGATGTGAGATGGATCCAGAAAAAGGGAGGCTCTAGTTATAATCCAGAAACAATTCATGTATATATTTTACAGAAACGTGAAATAAAAGTTGGCGATAAAGTAGCCGGAAGACATGGCAATAAAGGTATCATTTCAAAAATTTTGCCTAGACAAGATATGCCTTATTTGCAAGACGGAAGACCCGTTGATATGGTCTTTAACCCATTAGGAGTACCTTCACGAATGAATGTAGGACAGATATTTGAATGTTCCCTCGGGTTAGCAGGAGGTCTGCTAGATAGACATTATCGAATAACACCTTTTGATGAGAGATATGAACACGAGGCTTCGAGAAAACTAGTGTTTTCTGAATTATATCAAGCCAGTAAACAAACAGCGAAACCGTGGATATTTGAACCCGAGTATCCAGGAAAGAGTCGAATATTTGATGGAAGAACAGGGGATCTTTTTGAACAACCTGTTATAATAGGAAATCCTTATATATTGAAATTAATTCATCAAGTTGATGACAAAATCCATGGACGTTCTAGCGGACATTATGCACTTGTTACACAACAACCTCTTCGAGGAAGAGCCAAGCAAGGAGGACAGCGCGTAGGAGAAATGGAAGTTTGGGCTCTCGAAGGATTTGGTGTTGCTCATATTTTACAAGAAATGCTTACTTATAAATCGGATCATATTAAAGCTCGTCAGGAAGTACTTGGTACTACGATCGTTGGGGGAACAATCCCTAACCCCGAAGATACTCCAGAATCTTTTCGCCTGCTCGTTCGAGAACTACGATCTTTGGCTCTGGAACTGAATCATTTCTTTGTATCTGAGAAAACCTTCCAGATTAATAGGATGGAAGCTTAATCGGAATAAATTAGAATTTTTCTTCTATGATCGATCAGTATAAACATCAACAACTCAGAATTGGATTAGTTTCGCCTAAACAAATAAGTGCTTGGGCCACAAAAATCCTACCTAATCGAGAGATCGTTGGAGAAGTGACAAAACCTTATACTTTTCATTACAAAACCAATAAACCAGAAAAAGATGGATTATTTTGTGAAAGAATTTTTGGGCCGATAAAAAGCGGAATTTGTGCTTGTGGAAATTATCGAGTAATCAGAAATGAAAAAGAAGGCCCAAAATTTTGTGAACAGTGCGGAGTCGAATTTGTTGATTCTCGAATACGAAGGTACCAAATGGGCTATATAAAATTAGCATGCCCGGTAACCCACGTGTGGTATTTGAAACGTCTTCCTAGTTATATCGCGAATTTTTTAGA